GCTAGCGTAGCTTAATTAAAGCATAACACTGAAGATGTTAAGATGGACCCTAGAAAGTCCCGCCCGCACAAAGGCTTGGTCCTGACTTTACTATCAACTTTAGCCAAATTTACACATGCAAGTATCCGCCCCCCTGTGAGAATGCCCTACAGCTCCCTGCCCGGGAGCAAGGAGCTGGTATCAGGCACACATTTGTAAGCCCATGACACCTTGCTTAGCCACACCCTCAAGGGAACTCAGCAGTGATAAACATTAAGCCATAAGTGAAAACTTGACTTAGTTAAAGCTAAGAGGGCCGGTAAAACTCGTGCCAGCCACCGCGGCTATACGAGAGACCCAAGTTGATACCATTCGGCGTAAAGAGTGGTTATGGAAAATAAAGACTAAAGCCGCACACCTTCAAAGCTGTTATACGCATCCGAAGGCTAGAAGATCAACCACGAAGGTAGCTTTACAACCCCTGACCCCACGAAAGCTCTGGCACAAACTGGGATTAGATACCCCACTATGCCTAGCCCTAAACCTTGGTAATATATCACATACCCTACCCGCCTGGGAACTACGAGCACCAGCTTAAAACCCAAAGGACTTGGCGGTGCTTTAGACCCCCCTAGAGGAGCCTGTTCTAGAACCGATAACCCCCGTTCAACCTCACCCTTCCTTGTTTATCCCGCCTATATACCGCCGTCGTCAGCTTACCCTGTGAAGGCCTAAAAGTAAGCACAACTGGCACAACCCAAAACGTCAGGTCGAGGTGTAGCGCATGGAGGGGGAAGAAATGGGCTACATTCCCTATATTAGGGAACACGAACGGCGCACTGAAACACGCGCCTGAAGGAGGATTTAGTAGTAAGCGGGAAATAGCGTGTTCCGCTGAAATCGGCCCTGAAGCGCGCACACACCGCCCGTCACTCTCCCCAAGCCTATCACTTTAAATAATTAAAAACCCAAAAATCGCGGAGGGGAGGCAAGTCGTAACATGGTAAGGGTACCGGAAGGTGCACTTGGTAATATCAGAGTGTAGTTAAAATAGAATAACACTTCCCTTACACTGAAGAGACACCCGTGCAAATCGGATCACCCTGACGCCCAACAGCTAGCCCACAAACACAACAACAACCAACCATTATTTATAACCCCAAATGCACGAGTGTTTTAATTAAACAAACCATTTTTCCCCTTTAGTATGGGCGACAGAAAAAGGACTTAGGAGCAATAGAGAAAGTACCGCAAGGGATCGCTGAAAGAGAAATGAAACAACCCAGTGAAGCTAAGTAAAGCAGAGATTTATTCTCGTACCTTTTGCATCATGATTTAGCCAGCGTGACCCAAGCAAAGAGTGCTTTAGTTTGACACCCCGAAACTAGGGGAGCTACTCCAAGACAGCCTATTTATAGGGCGAACCCGTCTCTGTGGCAAAAGAGTGGAATGAGCTTTGAGTAGAGGTGATAAACCTACCGAACCTAGTTATAGCTGGTTGCCCGGGAAATGGATAGAAGTTCAGCCTCTCAGATTCTTTATTCACCTCAGTATTACCCCACCTGATACCACAAGATAACTGTGAGAGTTATTCAAAGGGGGTACAGCCCCTTTGAAACAAGATACAACTTTTCCGGGAGGAAAAAGATCATAATTAAATAAAGGTAAGTATTTGGGTGGGCCTAAAAGCAGCCATCCCAGTAGAAAGCGTTATAGCTCAAATACATCACTACCCCTCTCTATCCTGATCGTTAATTCTTACTCCCCCCTTCCCTACCGGGCCATCCCATGCAGACATGGGAGGGACCCTGCTAATATGAGTAATAAGAGAGCCAAGCCTCTCTCCTTGCATACGTGTAATTCGGAACGAACCCGCACCGAGCATTAACGACCCCAAACGAAGAGGGACCTGAACAACAACCCAAACAACCAGAAAAAAATTCAAACATAAACCGTTAACCCTACACAGGTATGCACCTCAGGAAAGACTAAAAGAAAGAGAAGGAACTCGGCAAACAAATCAAGCCTCGCCTGTTTACCAAAAACATCGCCTCTTGCAAAGCTAAAGAATAAGAGGTCCCGCCTGCCCTGTGACTATTAGTTTAACGGCCGCGGTATTTTGACCGTGCAAAGGTAGCGCAATCACTTGTCTTTTAAATGAAGACCTGTATGAATGGCACAACGAGGGCTTAACTGTCTCCTCTTTCAAGTCAATGAAATTGATCTCCCCGTGCAGAAGCGGGGATATAAACATAAGACGAGAAGACCCTATGGAGCTTTAGACACCAAAGAAGATCCTGTCAAGTAACCCCTTATAAGGGCCTGAACTAATGGAATCCTTCCCTAATGTCTTTGGTTGGGGCGACCGCGGGGAAACAAAAAACCCCCACGTGGAAAGGGAGCACCCACTCCTACAACTAAGAGCCGCAGCTCTAATTAACAGAATATCTGACCAATAAGATCCGGCAATGCCGATCAACGGACCGAGTTACCCTAGGGATAACAGCGCAATCCCCTTTTAGAGCCCATATCGACAAGGGGGTTTACGACCTCGATGTTGGATCAGGACATCCTAATGGTGCAGCCGCTATTAAGGGTCCGTTTGTTCAACGGTTAAAGTCCTACGTGATCTGAGTTCAGACCGGAGTAATCCAGGTCAGTTTCTATCTATGGTGTGCTCTTTTCTAGTACGAAAGGACCGAAAAGAAGAGGCCCCTGCTCTAAGCAAGCCTCACCCCCACCTAGTGAAGACAACTAAAGTAGGCAAGAGGGCATACCCCCCGTGCCTGAGAGAACGGCATGTTGGGGTGGCAGAGCCCGGTAAATGCAAAAGACCTAAGCCCTTTTTACAGAGGTTCAAGTCCTCTCCTTAACTATGATTTCAGTCCTTATTACCCATATTCTTAACCCCTTGGCCTTCATCGTCCCCGTCCTCTTAGCCGTCGCCTTCCTCACGCTTCTAGAACGTAAGGTACTAGGGTATATACAACTACGAAAGGGTCCAAATATTGTAGGACCTTACGGGCTGTTACAGCCTATCGCCGATGGTGTGAAGCTCTTTATTAAGGAGCCTGTTCGCCCCTCCACTTCCTCTCCCGTACTTTTCCTCCTCGCCCCCCTACTCGCACTTACGCTTGCCTTGACCCTTTGAGCCCCCATGCCTCTCCCATACCCAGTCATTGACTTGAACCTTGGGATTCTATTTATTTTGGCCCTATCAAGCCTCGCTGTCTACTCTATTCTAGGCTCAGGCTGAGCATCCAATTCAAAATATGCCCTCATCGGGGCCCTTCGGGCTGTAGCCCAAACCATCTCATATGAGGTTAGTCTAGGCCTAATCCTATTAAGTACTATTATTTTTACAGGGGGTTTTACCCTACAAACCTTCAACATTGCTCAAGAGAGCGTCTGAATACTACTCCCAGCTTGACCACTAGCCGCAATATGATATATTTCAACCCTTGCGGAGACAAACCGTGCACCTTTTGACCTTACTGAAGGCGAATCCGAACTAGTCTCTGGCTTCAATGTCGAATATGCAGGTGGCCCATTCGCCCTATTTTTCTTGGCCGAATATGCTAATATTCTACTTATAAATACGCTTTCCGCCACCCTCTTCTTAGGGGCCTCTCATTTTCCAACACTACCTGAACTCACCGCAGTAAACCTAATAGTCAAAGCGGCCCTTCTGTCTGTCTTATTTTTATGAGTTCGAGCCTCTTACCCACGATTCCGCTACGATCAACTCATACATCTAATTTGAAAAAACTTCCTCCCGCTTACACTGGCCCTGGTTATTTGACACCTAGCCCTCCCCATTGCATTTGCTGGCTTGCCACCCCAGCTATAGATAAGAAGCCGTGCCTGAAGTAAAGGGCCACTTTGATAGAGTGACTTATGGGGGTTCAAATCCCCCCCGCTTCTTAGAAAAGGGGGACTCGAACCCCGCCTAAGGAGAGCAAAACTCCTGGTGCTCCCACTACACTATTTCCTAGTAAAGTCAGCTAATTCTAAGCTCTTGGTCCCATACCCCAAACACGAAGGTTAAAATCCCTCCTTTGCTAATGAACCCTTACATCTTAACCGCCCTGCTATTTGGTATTGGTTTAGGCACTACTACCACCTTCGCAAGCTCCCACTGACTACTCGCCTGAATAGGCCTGGAAATAAATACTCTTGCCATTATTCCTCTAATAGCTCAACACCATCACCCCCGGGCAGTTGAAGCAGCCACTAAATATTTCTTGATTCAAGCTGCCGGAGCAGCTATACTACTATTTGCCAGCACCACCAACGCTTGATTGACTGGGCAATGGGACCTTTTGCAAATTGCCCACCCTTTCCCAACTGTTCTTGTCACTTTGGCCCTCGCACTAAAGGTGGGACTTGCACCTGTACACTCATGGCTACCTGAAGTACTTCAAGGCCTAGACCTAACCACAGGACTTATTTTGTCGACCTGACAAAAACTTGCCCCATTTGCCTTATTAGTCCAAACTCCCTGTGCCAACACCACCCTTTTAATTATCCTCGGACTTACCTCAACCATTGTAGGAGGCTGAGGAGGTCTCAACCAAACCCAGCTTCGCAAGATTCTTGCCTACTCCTCCATCGCACACCTCGGCTGGATAGTAATTGTACTACAATTCTCTCCCTCCTTGACTATTCTAACACTACTCACATATTTTATTATAACATTTTCAGCATTTCTTATGTTTAAACTTAATAAAGCAACCAGCATTAATGCTCTAGCAACCTCATGGGCAAAGACCCCCGCCCTAACCGCCCTTGCACCCCTTCTATTGTTATCCTTAGGAGGCCTCCCCCCACTTACAGGATTTATGCCAAAGTGACTTATTCTTCAAGAGCTTGCTAAACAAGACCTTGCCCCCGCCGCAACACTGGCGGCAATAACCGCCCTCCTTAGCCTATATTTTTATCTACGACTATCATACGCAATGGCACTAACTATTTCGCCAAATAACCTAACCGCAATTTCCCCATGACGCCTCCCCTCTTTACAACTAACAATGCCACTTGCTACCTCAGCCATAGCTACGCTAATGCTTCTACCCCTAACACCCGCCGCAATAGCACTAATAACCCTTTAAGGGACTTAGGTTAAAACAAGACCAAGGGCCTTCAAAGCCCTAAGTGAGGGTGGAAGTCCCCCAGTCCCTGATAAGGCTTGCGGGACACTACCCCACATCTCCTGTATGCAAAACAGGTACTTTAATTAAGCTAAAGCCTTCCTAGAAGGGCAGGCCTCGATCCTGCAAGATCTTAGTTAACAGCTAAGCGCTCAAACCAGCGAGCATCCATCTATCTTTCCCCCGCCTGAGGGACGGGCGGGGCGGGGGAAAGTCCCGGCAGACGACTAGTCTGCATCTTCAGATTTGCAATCTGATATGTAAAACACCTCAAGACTTCTGGTAAGAAGAGGACTCAAACCTCTGTTTGTGGGGCTACAATCCATCGCTTAAAAACTCAGCCATCCTACCTGTGGCCATCACACGTTGATTTTTCTCCACTAATCACAAAGACATCGGCACCCTTTATCTAGTATTTGGTGCCTGAGCCGGTATAGTAGGCACAGCCCTCAGCCTACTCATTCGAGCAGAACTAAGCCAACCGGGCGCTCTCCTTGGAGACGACCAAATTTATAATGTAATTGTTACAGCACATGCTTTCGTAATGATTTTCTTTATAGTAATGCCAATTATAATTGGAGGTTTTGGAAACTGATTAATTCCCCTAATGATTGGAGCCCCAGATATAGCATTTCCTCGTATGAATAACATAAGTTTCTGACTTCTTCCCCCTTCTTTCCTACTACTACTTGCCTCTTCTGGAGTAGAAGCGGGTGCCGGAACCGGGTGAACAGTGTACCCGCCCCTGGCTGGTAACTTAGCCCACGCAGGAGCATCAGTCGACCTGACAATCTTTTCACTTCACCTAGCAGGTATTTCCTCAATCCTAGGGGCAATCAATTTTATTACCACAATTATTAATATGAAGCCCCCGGCTATCTCTCAGTACCAGACACCCCTATTTGTGTGAGCTGTCCTAATTACCGCTGTTCTTCTCCTTCTCTCTCTACCAGTTCTCGCTGCCGGCATCACAATGCTCCTTACCGACCGAAATCTTAATACCACCTTCTTTGACCCGGCAGGAGGAGGGGATCCAATCCTTTATCAACACTTATTCTGGTTTTTTGGACACCCGGAAGTATATATTCTTATTCTGCCTGGCTTTGGTATGATTTCACACATCGTCGCCTATTATTCTGGCAAAAAAGAACCCTTTGGCTATATAGGCATAGTATGAGCAATAATGGCTATTGGCCTCCTAGGCTTTATTGTATGAGCTCATCACATATTTACAGTTGGCATGGACGTAGACACGCGTGCTTATTTCACATCTGCCACAATAATCATCGCAATTCCCACCGGTGTTAAAGTATTTAGCTGACTTGCGACCCTACATGGGGGCTCTATTAAATGAGAAACACCCCTTTTATGAGCCCTTGGCTTTATTTTCCTGTTTACAGTAGGAGGGCTTACAGGCATTGTTCTGGCCAATTCATCTCTAGATATTGTACTCCACGATACCTATTATGTAGTAGCCCACTTCCACTACGTACTATCTATGGGGGCCGTGTTTGCCATTGTCGCCGCCTTCGTGCACTGATTCCCGCTATTTTCAGGCTACACGCTTCACAGCACTTGAACAAAAATCCACTTCGGTATTATGTTCTTAGGGGTAAACTTAACCTTCTTCCCACAACATTTCCTCGGATTAGCCGGAATGCCCCGACGATACTCCGACTACCCTGACGCCTATACCCTATGAAATACAGTCTCCTCAATCGGGTCACTTATCTCCCTAGTGGCTGTCATCATGTTCTTATTTATTATTTGAGAGGCATTCGCCGCCAAACGTGAAGTTCTAGCAACAGATTTAACAACAACCAATGTAGAATGACTACATGGCTGCCCTCCCCCATACCACACATTCGAGGAGCCTGCCTTTGTACAAGTACAAGCAGACTAACGAGAAAGGGAGGAGTCGAACCCCCATAGGTCAGTTTCAAGCCGACCACATAACCGCTCTGCCACTTTCTTTATAAGACACTAGTAAAAGAGTACATTACACCGCCTTGTCAAGGCGGAAGTGTGGGTTAGACCCCCGCGTGTCTTGCTTTTAATGGCCCATCCGTCACAGCTTGGATTTCAAGATGCAGCTTCACCTGTTATAGAAGAACTTCTTCATTTTCACGACCATGCTTTAATAATCGTCTTCCTGATTAGCACACTAGTGCTTTATATTATTCTTGCTATAGTTACCACTAAATTAACGAACAAATATATTTTAGATTCACAAGAGATTGAAATTATCTGAACAATTCTCCCAGCTATCATTTTAATTCTGATTGCACTCCCTTCCCTTCGCATCCTCTATCTTATAGATGAGATTAACAACCCTTTATTAACAATTAAAGCCGTTGGCCACCAGTGGTACTGAAGCTATGAATATACTGACTACGAAGATCTTGGCTTTGATTCATATATAATTCCCACCCAAGACCTAACCCCTGGACAATTCCGCCTATTAGAAGCCGACCATCGCATGGTTATTCCAGTTGAATCCCCCATCCGAGTCTTAGTCTCCGCAGACGATGTACTCCACTCATGAGCAGTCCCGGCCCTGGGAGTAAAAATGGACGCAGTCCCAGGCCGCCTAAACCAAACAGCCTTTATCGCATCCCGACCAGGCGTATTCTACGGACAATGCTCTGAGATCTGCGGAGCAAATCACAGCTTTATACCTATTGTAGTGGAAGCAGTTCCCCTAGAACACTTTGAAAACTGATCATCTCGAATACTTGAAGACGCCTCGCTAGGAAGCTAAATAGGGTATAGCGTTAGCCTTTTAAGCTAAAGATTGGTGGCTCCCAACCACCCCTAACGACATGCCCCAACTCAACCCCGCACCTTGATTTGCTATTTTAGTCTTTTCGTGAATGGTCTTCCTGGCCGTTATTCCCGCTAAAGTTACAGCCCACACTTTCCCAAATACCCCTAATCTGCAAAGCGCAGAAAAAGCCAAAACAGACCCCTGAACTTGACCATGACACTAAGCTTTTTTGACCAGTTTATAAGCCCCACCTATCTTGGGATCCCATTAATAGCCCTTGCCCTTACCCTACCCTGACTCCTTTACCCCACACCTACAACTCGATGATTAAATAACCGATTCCTCGCGCTTCAAGGTTGATTTATTAACCGTTTTACTCAACAGCTTCTCCTCCCCTTAAATATTGGAGGTCATAAGTGAGCTGCCCTCCTAACCTCATTAATGATCTTTTTAATTACCCTAAATATATTAGGACTTCTTCCCTACACTTTTACTCCTACCACCCAATTGTCACTAAATTTAGGACTTGCGGTACCTCTCTGATTAGCAACTGTTATTATTGGCATACGAAACCAACCAACCCATGCCCTAGGACACCTCCTACCAGAAGGCACACCCGGCCCCCTTATCCCCGTGCTTATCATTATCGAAACAATTAGCCTCTTTATTCGCCCTCTTGCCCTAGGAGTACGACTGACAGCCAATTTAACAGCTGGTCACCTTTTAATTCAACTAATTGCTACAGGCGCCTTCGTACTTCTCCCCTTAATACCAACGGTGGCAATCATCACAACAACAGTACTGGTTCTCCTTACCCTATTAGAAGTTGCTGTAGCAATAATTCAAGCATACGTCTTCGTCCTCCTACTAACACTATACCTACAAGAAAACGTCTAATGGCCCATCAAGCACACCCTTACCACATAGTTGACCCCAGCCCTTGACCCCTAACAGGGGCAATTGCTGCCCTACTGATAACATCAGGCCTCGCGACCTGATTTCATTTTCGCTCAACAACCTTAATAACCTTAGGAACAGCTCTACTGCTTCTTACAATATACCAATGATGACGAGATATCGTACGAGAAGGTACATTCCAAGGACATCATACGCCCCCCGTACAAAAAGGTCTTCGATACGGAATAATTCTCTTCATTACCTCCGAAGTATTTTTTTTCCTAGGATTCTTCTGAGCCTTTTACCACGCAAGCCTAGCCCCCACTCCTGAGCTAGGGGGCTGCTGACCTCCAACGGGCATTACAACTCTTGACCCATTTGAAGTCCCCCTCCTTAATACAGCTGTCCTACTTGCCTCCGGGGTGACGGTTACCTGAGCCCACCACAGCATTATGGAAGGTGAACGAAAACAAACCATTCAATCGCTAGCCTTAACTATCCTTCTAGGCTTTTATTTCACATTTCTTCAAGGCCTGGAATACTATGAGGCCCCCTTTACAATTGCAGATGGCGTATACGGCTCTACCTTTTTCGTAGCCACTGGCTTTCACGGACTACATGTTATTATTGGCTCCACATTTTTAGCTGTTTGCCTCCTACGACAAATCCAATACCACTTTACATCCGAGCACCACTTCGGGTTCGAAGCAGCTGCCTGATACTGACATTTCGTAGACGTTGTGTGATTATTCCTATATATCTCTATCTACTGATGAGGCTCTTAATCTTTCTAGTATTAAAACTAGTATAAGTGACTTCCAATCACCCGGTCTTGGTTAAAATCCAAGGAAAGATAATGAACGTAGCAATAGCTGTAATTACCATCACTATTTTGCTTTCCGTAATCCTGGCCGTTGTATCCTTCTGGCTCCCCCAAATGACCCCCGATCACGAAAAGCTCTCCCCCTATGAATGTGGTTTCGACCCCTTAGGATCAGCCCGCCTACCATTTTCCCTCCGCTTCTTCCTAGTCGCCATTCTTTTCCTCCTTTTCGATTTAGAAATTGCCCTTCTCCTCCCACTCCCTTGAGGGGACCAATTAACTTCCCCCTTACTGACACTCTTCTGAGCCGTGGCCGTGCTTATTCTTCTTACCCTTGGCTTGGTTTACGAGTGAATTCAAGGAGGTTTAGAATGAGCCGAATAGCCAATTAGTTTAAGAAAAATATTTGATTTCGGCTCAAAAGCTTATGGTTAAAGTCCATAATTGTCTAATGACTCCCGCTCACTTCGCTTTCTCATCGGCCTTTACCCTAGGACTGACAGGCCTAGCATTCCATCGAACCCACCTCCTCTCTGCTCTTTTATGCTTAGAAGGGATGATGCTCTCTTTATTTATCGGACTTTCGATTTGAACCCTCCAACTAGGATCCACAAATTTCTCTGCGGCTCCTATGCTCCTATTGGCTTTTTCAGCTTGTGAAGCAAGCGCAGGGCTTGCTTTACTGGTAGCCACAGCTCGCACGCATGGTTCAGATCGCCTTCAAACCTTAAACCTCTTACAATGCTAAAAATCCTAATTCCCACCCTAATGCTTCTTCCCACAGCCTGGCTTGCCCCTGCCAAATGATTATGACCTACTACCCTCTCCCACAGCCTAGTCATTGCACTGGCCAGCCTCACTTGATTAAAAAATACATCTGAAACAGGCTGATCTTGCCTCACGCCCTTCATAGCCACAGACCCCCTCTCAACACCCCTCCTTGTTCTTACCTGCTGACTACTCCCTCTTATAATTTTGGCAAGCCAAAGCCACACAGCACTAGAACCTATTAACCGCCAACGAACCTACATTAGCCTATTAACGTCTCTGCAAGTATTCCTTATTATAGCATTCGGTGCCACTGAACTCCTTATGTTTTATGTTATATTTGAAGCTACTCTCATCCCCACACTAATTATTATTACTCGGTGGGGTAATCAGGCAGAACGCCTTAATGCAGGAGTATATTTTTTGTTTTATACCCTAGCAGGCTCTCTCCCGTTACTAGTTGCCCTCTTGCTTCTTCAAAAGGATACAGGATCCCTCTCCCTCTTAACCATCCAATATACTAGCTCTACCCCTCTTTCATCTTATGCTGACAAACTTTGATGAGCAGGCTGCCTAATTGCATTTTTAGTAAAAATACCTTTATATGGAGCACATCTCTGATTACCAAAAGCACATGTAGAAGCCCCAGTTGCAGGCTCAATGGTTCTAGCTGCAGTTCTTCTAAAACTAGGAGGCTACGGTATAATCCGAATGATAGTTATATTAGAACCTCTCACCAAGGAATTAAGCTATCCCTTTATTGTCCTAGCCCTCTGAGGTGTAATTATAACTGGCTCCACCTGCCTTCGCCAAACAGATCTTAAATCCCTCATCGCCTATTCATCCGTAAGCCATATGGGCCTGGTCGTTGGAGGTATTCTTATCCAAACACCCTGAGGTCTTGCCGGCGCTGTAATCCTTATGATTGCACACGGCCTGACGTCCTCGGCCCTCTTCTGCTTGGCCAATACAAACTATGAACGCCTCCATAGCCGAACAATACTATTAGCCCGGGGATTACAGATAGTGCTTCCACTCATAGCAACATGATGATTTATTGCCAGCCTCGCAAACTTAGCCCTTCCCCCTCTGCCTAACCTCATGGGAGAACTTTTAATTATTACCTCATTATTTGGTTGATCATGATGAACTCTCGTACTCACAGGGGCGGGGACCCTTATTACCGCGAGCTATTCACTTTATATATTCCTCATGACCCAACGGGGTCCCCTCCCAGCACATATTATTAGCCTCAACCCCTCCTACACCCGGGAACACCTAGTTATAGCCCTTCACCTCCTCCCCCTGCTTCTACTTGTATTAAAGCCCGAATTAGTATGAGGCTGAACCACCTGTAGATATAGTTTAACAAAAATATTAGATTGTGATTCTAAAGACAGAGGTTAAAATCCCCTTATCCACCGAGAGAGGCTCGCCAGCAACGAAGACTGCTAATCTCCGTGACCTTGGTTGGACCCCAGGGCTCACTCGGCCTGCTCCTAAAGGATAACAGCTCATCCATTGGTCTTAGGAACCAAAAACTCTTGGTGCAAATCCAAGTAGCAGCTATGCACTCCTCATCACTTATTATGTCATCCAGCTTAGTCATTATCTTTTTACTATTAGCATATCCTATCTTTACGACCCTGGACCCTCGCCCCCGAAACCCTGACTGGGCCGTTTCCCATGTTAAGACAGCGGTCGCCCTGGCCTTCTTCGTTAGCCTAATCCCTTTATTTCTCTTTCTTAACGAGGGGGCGGAAGCAATCATCACCTCATGAAATTGAATGAATACACTAACCTTCGACGTGAATATTAGCTTCAAGTTTGACCACTACTCAGTTATCTTTGTACCCATTGCCCTCTACGTCACTTGATCTATTCTAGAGTTTGCATCATGGTATATACACACAGACCCATACATAAACCGATTCTTTAAATACCTCCTAGTTTTCCTTATTGCCATAATTATTCTTGTCACAGCAAACAATCTATTCCAACTTTTCATTGGTTGGGAGGGAGTAGGCATTATATCATTTCTACTCATTGGCTGATGATACGGACGAGCGGATGCCAACACAGCGGCCCTTCAGGCCGTCGTGTATAATCGGGTAGGAGACATTGGATTGCTATTCACAATAGCTTGAATAGCAACCAACGCTAACTCCTGAGAGTTACAACAAATTTTTGTAGCAACTAAGGACCTCGATCTTACCCTACCCCTACTAGGCCTGATTGTTGCCGCTACAGGCAAGTCGGCCCAATTTGGTCTTCACCCTTGACTCCCCTCTGCTATAGAGGGTCCTACACCGGTATCTGCCCTACTGCATTCGAGCACCATAGTCGTTGCCGGTATTTTTCTCCTAGTACGAACAAGTCCCCTCCTGGAAAATAATCAAACTGCCCTCACCACCTGCCTATGCCTAGGTGCCCTAACGACACTATTTACAGCCACCTGTGCCCTAACCCAAAATGATATCAAAAAGATCGTAGCATTCTCCACATCAAGTCAACTAGGTCTAATAATAGTTACTATTGGCTTAAATCAACCTCAACTAGCCTTTCTCCACATTTGCACCCATGCCTTCTTTAAGGCAATACTATTCCTCTGTTCTGGCTCAATTATTCACAGCCTCAACGACGAACAAGATATCCGAAAAATAGGAGGTATACATCACCTTGCCCCTTTTACATCCTCCTGCCTTACTATTGGTAGTTTAGCCCTCACAGGCACCCCCTTCCTAGCAGGATTCTTCTCCAAAGATGCCATTATTGAGGCACTAAACACATCTCACCTAAACGCCTGAGCCCTAGTCCTAACCCTTCTAGCCACCTCATTCACCGCCATCTACAGTCTCCGCGTAGTGTATTTTGTTTCAATGGGCCACCCACGGTTTAACGCTATTTCCCCCATCAATGAAAATAACCCAGCGGTTATTAACCCCTTAAAGCGACTTGCATGAGGAAGCATTGTCGCTGGCCTCCTAATTATCTCAAGCATTACCCCCCTTAAGACCCCCGTGATATCTATACCTCCCTTGCTCAAACTAGCTGCTCTTGTAGTTACAATTATAGGATTACTCATTGCCCTCGAGCTAGCAACACTCACCAATAAACAGTACAAAGTTACCCCTAATCTAGTTACCCATCACTTCTCCAACATGTTACGCTTTTTCCCCTCGATTGTTCACCGATTTACCCCCAAACTAAATCTAGTCTTAGGACAGACACTTGCCAGCCAACTGATTGACCAAACTTGACTAGAGAAAGTTGGTCCCAAAGCAATCTCTTCATCAAATATTCCCCTAATTACAACAACAAGCAACACACAACAAGGAATAATTAAGACGTACCTCACCCTATTCCTTCTTACCCTGACCCTTGCTGCCCTATTATTTACCCGTTAAACTGCCCGAAGGGTCCCCCGACTAAGTCCCCGAGTTAACTCCAGCACAACAAACAAGGTGAGAAGCAAGACCCACGCACTAAGTACTAATAACCCTCCCCCTAATGAGTACATTAACGCAACCCCTCCCATATCGCCTCGCAAGACAGAGAGCTCACTAAGCTCATCAGCCGGCACCCATGAAAACTCATATCACCCCCCTCAAAATATACTAGAAGCCACCCCCACCCCTACTAAGTATATCAACATGTCACCTACAACAGGACCACTTACCCAGCTTTCCGGGTAAGGCTCAGCGGCAAGTGCCGCCGAGTACGCAAACATGACTAGTATGCCACCCAAATAAATCAAAAACAGCACCAGTGATAGAAAGGGTCCCCCATGTCCAACCAATACTCCACACCCCATGCCCGCCACGACTACTAACCCTAAGGCAGCAAAGTAAGGAGAAGGGTTAGAGGCAACTGCAACCAACCCTAGAACTAACCCAATTAAAAATAAAGACATAATGTAAGTCATAATTCCTGCCAGGACTTTAACCAGAACTAATGGCTTGAAAAACCACCGTTGTTATTCAACTACAAGAACCCACTAATGGCAAGTCTACGAAAGACACACCCTCTCCTCAAAATCGCAAACAATGCCCTAGTTGACCTACCCGCCCCCTCAAATATTTCAGTGTGATGAAACTTCGGCTCTCTCTTGGGACTCTGCTTAATTATTCAAATCCTCACGGGACTATTTTTAGCCATACACTATACCTCTGATATTGCTACAGCTTTTTCTTCCGTTGCTCATATTTGCCGAGACGTAAATTACGGGTGATTCATCCGAAACCTTCACGCCAACGGTGCATCCTTCTTCTTTGTATGCATCTATGCCCACATTGGCCGCGGACTTTACTACGGCTCATACCTTTATAAAGAGACATGAAACATCGGAGTAGTCCTACTACTTCTAGTTATAATAACTGCTTTCGTCGGTTATGTGTTACCCTGAGGCCAAATGTCCTTTTGAGGTGCCACCGTTATTACCAACCTACTCTCCGCAGTACCCTACGTAGGTAACGCCCTCGTTCAGTGAATTTGAGGTGGATTCTCAGTAGACAATGCAACCCTTACCCGATTCTTCGCCTTCCACTTTTTATTCCCCTTTGTAATTGCAGGCGCGACCATAGTCCACCTCCTTTTCCTTCATCAGACAGGATCAAATAATCCCCTCGGCCTAAATTCAGATGCAGATAAAATAAGCTTCCACCCCTACTTCTCATACAAAGACTTATTAGGGTTTGCAGTACTTGTCATTGCCCTTACATGTCTAGCTTTATTTTCACCCAACCTGCTAGGAGACCCAGACAACTTCACCCCCGCCAATCCACTAGTTACTCCACCCCACATCAAGCCAGAGTGATATTTTCTGTTCGCATACGCAATTCTACGCTCCATTCCCAATAAACTAGGGGGAGTTTTAGCCCTCCTAGCTTCAATCCTTATTCTTATGCTAGTGCCCTTTCTACACACGTCTAAACAACGAAGCCTCACTTTCCGACCACTCACACAATTCTTGTTTTGAACCCTGATCGCAGACGTTATTATTCTCACCTGAATCGGGGGAATGCCCGTATCGCACCCGTTCGTCATTATCGGACAAGTCGCATCCTTTTTATACTTTTTCCTCTTTCTAGTCCTTACACCACTAGCAGGCTATGCAGAGGACAAAGCACTTGAATGAGCTTGCACTAGTAGCTCAGCGTCAGAGCCCTGGTCTTGTAAACCAGATGTCGGAGGTTAGAGTCCTCCCTACTGCTCAAAGAAAGGAGATTTTAACTCCCACCCCTGGCTCCCAAAGCCAGGATTCTTAGTTAAACTATTCTTTGTAATATATGTACAATAATTTTATATACATATATGTATTATCACCATTAATTTATATTAACCATATCATATAGCATTCAAGTACATATATGTATTATCACCATATCTAGGGTTTAACCATTCAAGTGTTATATTAAACGAATAATTTACATAAAGCAGAATAATAAAAAACAATAAACACTTATAAATACCGGGCGAAACTTAAGACCTATCACAATAACTCATAAGTCAAGTTATACCTTTACTCAAAATCCCGCCAAACTCAAATATTTAATGTAGTAAGAGCCGACCAACAAGTCCATTTCTTAATGCCAACGGTTATTGAAGGTGAGGGACAACTATTGTGGGGGTTTCACACAGTGATTTATTCCTGGCATTTGGTTCCTATTTCAGGCCCACATATTGTAAACCCCCCCATACGTCTATCGTAGAAAGCATAAGTTAATGGTGGAAAACAATAGCGGGAGCGGCCACCATGCCGAGCGTTCTTTCCATAGGGCATTAAGTTTTTTTTTTTTTTTTTCCTTTTCAATGGACATTTCACAGTGCACGCGATCTGATTAACAAGGTGGGAATAATCTTAGGAAGCAAGGAAATAGTATGAGTGGTGAAAGGTCTTTACAAAAGAATTACATATAAGGATTTCAAGGACATAAAGTAGTGAAATTTAGTCGGAAGATATCTATATTACCCCCTTTTGGCTTTTTCGCGTTAAACCCCCCTACCCCCCTAAACTCGTGAGATAACTAACGCTCCTGTAAACCCCCCGGCCTTAGGAAAACTTCG